AAGCTGAGCTTTTCGAAGCGAACCAATCTTCTGTACCGACCCCCTTACTCTCTCTCTAAAAAAAAAAGCTTGCGGGAAGCGCGAAGAGCTAAGCCACTAATGTCGTGGCGAAGGAGCGAAGCCTCAGAAAGTCAGCGAAGAAGCCCACGGAGCGGCGGTAGGGGATGAAGGAGTATAGGTCTGCCGCTGCTTGACCGTATATCATACTCCCTTCTTGAATATCCGGCGAGGCGACCAAGATCATTTGAAAAGGAAGAGGAATGAATTGGAAGGTGGGGGAAAGATTCGTATTTCATGCCTCGACTCTCCCTCAGACCGGAATGCAATTGGCTTAATCAAAGCAAGCAACTGCCGACCAGGAAAGAGAACATATTTCCAATTCGAGGGAAGGAGTTCGGTGTAGTAAGGGAGAAGCAAAACCGGGCATCATATCATAGTAGCACTTCTTCCTGTAGATCATGTCAAATTCCCCAAACGTGCACTTCCCTTATGCATCCAGCCGCTTCACTAATGTGAATAGGTTATACAGAAAGGTGGGTTGATTATATACTCTTATGTGCGTTCCTTCTTCGAACCTTTTGGTATGTATTGCCTCCTAACTATAGATCAGATCCACCGGACGAAAAACTCAATTCCGCACTGCTGCTGAGTCGTCGGACTTATCCACCAAGGGATTCGTGGAATTTCTGTGGATTGCGTTGGGGGAAATCTACCAAAGCTAGGCAGATAGATAGACTCCTTTACCGCTGCTAAGGGAAAGCAAGAAAAAAAATAAAATGATTGTTTTTTAATCCCCTTTTGGGTATGCAGATACTAAGAGTCCTCTCACTACCAACCAGTAGACATCATCTGGCTGGGTCTTGCCGGTATCAACAACGAGAAAAAAACAACCAAATGAAAACAGCAACTAACTAAGGCTCTTGGCCTAGACAACGTCCTAGGCGTAGGGGGGATCGGAGCAACAGGGAACGCCTAGACGGAAGTTTTTATTCCTGGGCTGCAGTAAGTAGATCGAGAGGTCGTTACGCCCCTTGTCCCCGAAGATGGGTAATATGTTCTCACAAAATGTTGCTCCAATCTGACCTAGCTGGCGAGCGATTCCAGTTCGCGGCAGAGAACAAGACAGCAAGCGAGCGTACCTTTGTTCGCTTCTTCTCCACCAAGCACGGAAGTTTAAGGATTACTGTGGGTCGGTGGCTACCTAAGGAAACTCCGATTCGATCCGCCCCCCGGTTGGGAGGCATTTACCTCATCCCGATCACAAGGAGAGGTTCACCATGATGGGGGGTACTTTTTTTTTTCCTTTCTAGAAAGAATGAAATGCATAGGGGACCATCCTTTTGTTGCGGCATGCTCTTCAGATTTACGGATTCGAAGGGGGCCTCAGGCCCTACTTAGTTGACTGACAATGACAAAGGCTTGCGAAACTAAGTAGGGACTTTTGAATTGAATCTTAAGTAGTCTATCAGTGGTGCGAAGCAGCTTTGCCCCTTTTCAGTAGGGGAGCGAAAGGTTAGACCTTATAAAGTTATCGAACAGCGGTTCTTCTATATAGGTATGGCGTTCCCCCTTGACTCTCCTAACGTCGAGCTAAGTTACTTCGTAACCTTTGCGTAGCGTAGTAGAATGAAGGCTACGTACCGACGCTCTCTTATCTATTAGCCTAAGTGTCTTCGCTAATTCGCTCGCCTATTATACTACATCCTACTATACAATACATTAGTAGGGTAGGGTAGGCTTACTTCTAAAAATGTATTGTATAGTAGCGCCTTTTCCTTTTTGAATAACCCATTCTCATTATCTTTCATAAGTAGGAGAACCTATAGGTCCTTAGTAGCGTTGACAAAGAAAAGAAGAACAGCCGGTTAAAAGACAGCGAATCTTTTTATTTATATCCTTATATATAGGCCAGCTTGACAAGCTACCCTTCTTTTTGATCTGAGGTGCGACGAGAAACATCTCTTTTTTATGACTTCTACTTATCGATCCCGGCCCGGAAAAGTGACCGACCAGGGCCCTATTGATGAATGAAAAAAAGGGTTTATGAGCCCTAGCCCTTTTCTTTTATTTTAAGCCCACACCTGTGTAGAGTAGATCGTTCAACACCTGCGGCACAAACCCATTTTTGACCTATTGGTCCTAGTATCATAGGCGACCGAACGGCCGCCACCTAATTACTAGACCGACCCGCTATAATAATTCCATAAACACCTAGCGAAGATATGGCAAACAAATAAAGTAGCCCTATGTTCGGATCTGACAATACCATACCATAATCAAAAGGTACAACGGCCCGAGCGACCAGACTTAACATGAATGTAGCCACTGGAGCCATTCTAAAAAGGGAGAAATTAGCACTACTTGGTGAAATAGGTTCTTTTAGAATCAATTTCAAACCATCTGCTAGAGGTTGTAACAATCCGAACGATCCCACTACATCAGGACCCTTTCGACGTTGCACAAAAGCCATTACTTTACGTTCAGCTAGCACTAAAAAGGCTACTCCTAGTAGAAGTGGTAGAATTATTCCAAGTATTTCAGCTGGAACAGCTATGTACGTTTTCGATTTTCTATTCACTCATGATCTGGCCTGGTCGAGTCGACCCAATCATGATATTGAAGGATAGGACCTTTTCTCGAAAAACCCTGGATCCCGGGAAGAGTTGAAGATGGTGCAACATCGAATCCTGTTACTCTTCGAATAGAATCTTTGCTCTTCTCTTTTGCATTTCCGCTGCCTGCGTTCTTTCTTCGTGTCCGTTCGTATCGCAAAGCGGGTCGACGCCAGCTATAATAGTTGAAAAGAGGGGGGCCCTTTTTCCCCTAATAAAAAAGCTTTTTTCGAAAAAACTATTCGTTCCGACAACTTCGGACCCCTTTGAATTAGCCAATCTTACAAAATCGATTGGGCGGGCTGGTTGGGAAGGGGTTATTTTCGGAGAAAAGAATCGCTGAGAGATAGATTCTACTATTTAGTCAGGACAAATGAGTGGCTGTGCAGCATGCTCCGGAGGAGATTGACCCTTCCCCAAGTCAGTCCAGTCAGAAAGGGGAGGGCCCGTTGTCTAGACTGCATTTCGGGAGTTTGAACACCATTCCATTTCAACCAAAAATACAACCCTGTCAAAGATATCTAACCTTCCTTATGAGTGGAAATCCAATCCCGTTTTGTCTTTTTTGCATAAAAAGAAGCCAGCCGGATATATATATATTTAAACCCGGTGCATTTCTTCCGACCTTTTTTGAAAAGCGCAGACTTTCTCCTCCAAAAATGACCTCTCCTTGAAGTTCTTCATTCCGAGGGTTAGGATAAAGGGAACGGAATCGGAATTGAGGCTTTCAAAGAATGCTTGAAAGAGGCGCTTTCTTCTGGGGATTAGCAATAGATGATTCTTCCTTTGTAGTGCAATCTCAGATCAAGATAAGGAAAAGCAGGCGAGACAGATATTTCATTAACAGAGAAAAGATTATCATTAAATACCGGAGCTTGCACCAGAGCCTAAGAAGACTATACTGAAAGTTATGCCCAAAATCGCGGTGTTTTATAAAAACGATTGTAACAAATGGACGGCTACGAAGGAAAAAGGCATGTAGGCCTAAAATCCCGACTTTCTTAAAACCGGCACGATTGAAATTTGAATTATTAAGGCAATCAGCATTGAGGCCAATTTTCCCGGGTTTCCTCAAAAGAGATCCTACCCCAAAAGAGCAACAGAAAGAATAGCACTATATGAAAGAGAAGTAGTCTATGAGTTCGGGTTCGGTTATGCCTTCTTCATTGGCCTTCTCTCCCAGAGGAGAGGCTAGTCTGCTCTGTTCTTTTGGCCCTAGTTCCTATAGTCATTCATTGATCACTGAAATTTCCACCGGTCCGAAAACCATCAATCTCGACATCAAAGAAAGCCCACCCAGAAAAGAGAGTTCTTACGTATACGAATGCTTAAAGAGTTCGGACTTTGGGGATACCGGAGTGGGGACGTTGGTACACGGGGAGTTTCTGTATTCAGGAATATCATGTATAGAGTCAATCTCTGGAACCCCCTATAGCTGGGGGGAATACGAGAGGGAAAAAAAAAATTCGGAATGAAGGCACTGAAAGTTATTTTCCTATTCATTCAAATGCCAGTGATTCAAAAAAGACCTTACTTTGACTAACAAACAAGTCTACTTCCCGACTTTCTCGGAGAAAAGACTCTTCCCGACCGGTTCTACCCTATTTCTCTTATGTTCTGAGTAGGGCGCGGCGCTAAGGCTTTCGAAAAGACAGATGAGCGCCGTCGAGCAACTCCTTCATTGCTTCATGGAAAAGCTTGTAAAGGACATGGTGAAAGCGTTCTTTCAACTTCTTATAACAGGGATTTAGACAATGCTCACAAAAAAGACGGGTTGGATGCGATTGCTCAAGGTTGGTTGGGGGGCTACTAGAAGCCTATAAGGAAGCAGTCCTTCCGCTGCACGAGCATCGACAAAGAGAGAGTTTAGAGCAATTAGCCAATCCAATCACCAGAAAGAGCGAAAGGGAGATGAGAAGGAAAATCAAGTAGAAAAGAACTAATAATCCCAATCCCAACTGACCCAGATAGCATACAGTGAAGCAGATGCTTCATTATTTCCATTATATCCCAGCCCAGAGGGAAAGATCTGATGTGAACAAAAGAAAGAATCTCATGGTTGAATGCTCACAAGACATGTGACATTGGTTTAAGTTGAATCGACTGTGAACGAATGGGCAGCTGGGAAAGAAAGAAGCTTTTGTTGAATCAATTTCAAGTGGGAAGGAAGGTGGTATCGTATTTAATAGAAGCGCTTTTATTTTAACGCTTAACATGGGCAATATATAGGGAAGGAAGCATAAGCAAGAGCTAGCTTTTTTCAAGCTGAGGAAGGGCTATTTGAACTAGTTGAAAGGGCTGGATTGACCCTTGGGATTGAATCTGGCTAGGACGCCCTCGTAAGGCGTAGGGTAGGGATTTTCATTTCAACCTTAGGCCTCCCCTCAGATAGTTCTTTCGTTACGCCGAGAAGAAAGAAGCTTGAAGAATATGGGTTGCAAACAAGAAGGGGTGGTGGTCAGGGTAAGAAGAACTATAATATAAGAAAGGTTCGTCACACTGGTCGATGTAGATCTTACGTGAGCCTATGGATTGCCTGATCACGAGATCCTTTTGCTGTCACCATGCCTCTTGGAAGAGAAGAGCTCGGAAACTCTCTCCAAAGGCTCTACAAATTTACGTGAGAATTCGATTTAGCAGAGAAGACGGGTTTGAATGAATGGTATTCAATGAATGAGTATCTATTCTACTAGCAAATAGCTAGATGCTAAACAAAGTCAAGGCAACTTAGTGGATCATACCGATTTGCCATGGCTATAGCTAGCAGCAATGGCGAAGTTTTGGATCTCGCGGAATAGGCCGTTCGTCTTGAAAGAAAAGAGAGGATTCATTGATATCGGGCAGGTCAAGCTCTAGTCTCACTTTTTATGCGGATTCTATCTTCCTTGAGAAGGCAGCTCCGGGGAAGGGAATGAAAGGAAAGGTCCCATCTTGCTGCTTGTGAAAAACAAGGTCAAATCTCCTAGTTGGGCTGTCTAGGTCTTTGTTTTCATCGTGAGTGAGAGAGGAATTAAGGCTGATCCAGCTAAGGTGAAAGTCATTGTCATTGTGAATCTATGTCGTCACCTCGTAACCTCAAAGAGTTACATAGTCTGCCGGGCCGGCTCCAGCCTTTTGTCCTCAATCACAGCCGTCTTGTCTTCACCCTGTGATATGTAATCATTGCTTGCTTCGTGCTGCATGCGTCAGCCCTCGCGGTTTTACGCCATCAGCTCTAAGGCATATAGGCAAGCTAGTTTCCAAGCCTCGTCGGCTCTCAAGCAAGTTGACCAATGCTCTCGATAGGTGCCCCCCCGAAATCTTTGGAGTTTTCTATCTGACATATCGGCATGAAGTTTCTGTGATCACTATATGATAATAGTTGTTATCCTTTTCAACTATTATCGTACAGTGATGATCGAAATCACTGTTGGTGATCCCTTTTCGAGTTCCTTCGGTCCAGTCGAAGATTCCAGTCCAGCGGCTACAGGGGAGACTTAGATCTTGTCAGTTGCCTTAAAAAAAAAGTAGGAAGACAGAGCTGGCGGCATTTAAGTGTGAGGCAGTGGCAGCCACCAGCAGAGTCACGAGTACCCTAACCGCATCGTATTCGAGATGGGCTCTTGGTCACAAAAGGGAATCTACTTTTTGAAAAACTTTTCTTTTTACTTAGATGTCCCGGATCTCTTTTTATGTTAGCAGGGCCACGATTAGGATTGGATTAAGAGGTTATGTGCCCCTAAGACAAGGAAATAAATAACGAGGAGGGTTTGGATGCCCTCTTTCTTATTCGCGAGAAGTATGCCGGACAAAGGTTTCTTCTCCCTTTGGGCTTTCAAAAAAAAGAAGCTGGCGAAGATAAGATTGGAGAAAAGGAAAAGGGAAGTCACTAGAAAGAACGTCATTACGGATTTCGCGAGGAAATAACCTATCAAACAATTTTGGAATATATATAAGAAAAATCAAATTAGGAGGCCTCTTTCACTTTCCGAAAAAAAGAAAAAAAAATAGAAGAACGGCGGCGGCGAATAGGAAGTTTATGTGAATAATTATTTCTTTTAGACCGTAGTCTAAATAGAGAAGATTCAAAAAAGATATTAAAAATAAAGGTATCAAATAGAGGACTGGTTCTATTCTTGATCCAATATCTTTTTTAAGAAAAAAAATGAATAATCGAATAAATATCAACTCGGTCACCAGACCGAAGCCCCATTCACCCATTTTCTGATTAAAGAAGATTCGGGAAAGTAGCACCGCAAAAAAAATAAAATGTAAGAACACATAAGAATCCAAAAACAAATAAAGATGACAAGCTGTTAATAGGATGAGAATAAGTCCTACAAGGAAGCAGCATGGATTAGGCCTTTCTAAAAGATAGAAAATTACTATATTATTAAAGAAAAAAAAAAAAAGAGATAGGGCTCTTTCCTCATAATTATGAGCGAAAAAAAGAAAAAAGATGGCCGAAGACCCCCCAAAAATTATGAGAGGCGAGGCCACTTCACCCGAAAACCATATAAGGGTAAAAATTCCTGCAACCATATTGCTAGAGCATATCAAAAAAAGTTTGTAGAAAAGCATATTTTTCATCATAAGCTTTTTTTTCCTCCTCTTCCTATTGATCAAAAGCATCCAGCAGCGCCACGCCAGTAGAAAGAGTTAAGCTACTAAGCTAAGCTGCTGTTGGGGAACTCGGTAGAAGCGATTTGCCGCTTCCCCCTCTCTTTCTTTTCTTTCACTATTCCCACCTAGGTCCCCGGCTTTGGTTGCTTGGCCGGGATAGAACCAGCGCTTAGTAAGTAAGCGGCGGTCTAACTTCTTTAAACCTACACACTCCTGAAAACAAAGATTGATGTCAGAATTTTTCACTGATCAGGTGTGATCAGTCTCATCTGTGTAAGAATTAGGAATTCCTTTTCCAACTCGTCCCAGAATGGGCGTTATGGCAAAGAACAAGAAGAAAAAAAAAGGAGAAATTTGTCCAATAGTAACAAATGGTGCCTCCACGGGTTGACATCCGATCCAACCTAGTAGTAAGCAATCCGCCAAAAGCAACCAAAAGATTCCTTGGTGAATCGGGCGAAAACTTGAACTACGCACATACATACTTTTAAAAAAAGGTAAAGCCAACAGACATATAAAAACTGGTGCTATTGCGGCTACACCTCCCGATTTGTCAGGTATACTACGAAGAATGGCATGGATCGGCAGGAAATACCATTCCGGCACAATATGAGGCGGGGTGGGCATCGGATTAGCAGGTATATAATTGTCGGGATGCCCCAAAACATTAGGAGCATAAAAAATCCAAATGGAAAAAAAGATAGCAAAAGCTACCCAACCTACTAGATCCTTTACATAAAAATAAGGGTAAAAAGAAATTTGATCCATCTCTGAATGGACACCCAATGGATTATTTGATCCATATTGATGCAATGCAGCCAGATGAAGAAGACTGGCGCCTACTAAAATAAAAGGGAGTAAATGATGAAGACTAAAAAAACGATTTAAGGTGGCATTGTCCACGGAGAAACCACCCCAAAGCCAAGTCACTATGGTATCTCCTACTACAGGTATGGCGCTAGCTAAGCTTGTAATTACTGTAGCTCCCCAAAAGCTCATCTGACCCCAAGGTAGTACGTATCCTATAAAAGCTGTCACAATCATTAATAGGAAGATTACAACTCCGAGACACCGAACAAATTCCCTAGGACTGCTATAACTCACATGATATAGACCGCGAAAAATATGAAGGTGAACCACAATGAGAAACATACTTGCCCCATTAGCATGCATATAACGGAGCAACCAGCCCCCTTCAACATCTCTCATAACGTGTTCTACGCTGTTGAAAGCTAGATCCACATGAGGTGTGTGATGCATAGCTAAAAAAACGCCAGTTACTATCTGAATAACTAAACAAATACCAGCTAACGAACCGAACCCCCACCAATAACTAAGATTGCTCGGGGTTGGATAATCTATCAAATGCTGATTAAGTGTGGAGGATATAGGTTGTTTAAGAAGAGAGAATCGTTGATTCCTTATAGTCATTTCTCTTTCCTATCGTGACAACTCTTGTTCTCCCACCTTTTTAGCGTTCTGGGGGCCTACTTACTATATATATATATAATAAATAGTACCCTTTCTTCCACCTCCGAAGGATAGAGGGGGTATACAGCGAAAGAAGTGTCGAAGGGGTCATCTTGGGTTACTGAAAAGTCGTCCGACTGCTCGGTGATCGAATCAGAGAGGTTTTTACCGCTTTCTCTTCTCTCCAGCCCTCTCGGACTGATCATCTTGCTGGAACAAAGCAAGCAAGCTTAGGAATGAATCTAATAAAAATTTAGGTCTCTGTCCGCTCTTCTTTCCTCTTCGGTGAAAGAGGACAAAGGCGTGTGGGAGAAAGATTTATAATTTATAAAAGGAAATCGTCCACCAAGCGGGACAGAGTACGACCCCTAAGCAATGTTCGGTTCTCCCTCATCTCGTGAGGTCCATATCATCTGATAACTTTTCCTGTTCCATTAGCATAGCTAAATTTGAATAGGATGACTCAGTTTCAGTAAAAGTAAGCCCCCTTGCCTTGATTGAATTTTGCTTCGCTGCGCCCTGAATCAATCAAAAAAAAAGCTTATTGATTTGATTCATCCCCTTTCTTTCATTTAGGCGAAAGGGAGGCTGTGAGTTGCCTGGGCTACGGATTTGTCGGTTGGTTGATTCTTGAAATTACCTGTTGAGAAAAAAAGGCCCTCGGGTCCCGACCCACAAATGAATAGGAAGCGAGGCGTTAAAGGGAGAAAAGAAGGCTGGGGCTTTGTTCTGGGGGGGCCGCCTTGCGCAGCTTTAGAAAGGAGAGAATTTTCAGAAAGTCACTATCTCCAACCTTTTCTATCTATCCTTAGAAGTAGGGCGAGAGAAAGTCAATATGATGTGCGTTGGTTTTTCCAACGAAACTAAGCACTTTTTTATCATTCAAAGGGCTCAGTCCCACACTTTGACTTCAATGATGGGAACAACCTCCGCACTCCGGCGCTCCAATGAACAACAGTTCTCCGCCTTACTATCTATATTTTTATAATAGTGGGCGATCCCTCAGGAGTTACATTATTAACTTAATGTTATGTTCACGCGGTGATATTCTATCTTTCCAAGAGTACTACCCTGTACGTAGTCTATGTCTGGGGAGCATACTTGACAGGAGATAGACACAGGCGGTAGAGAGGTCCCCCAGCTCCGTTAGCATCTCCGAGCCGAGATAAGGGATTACTTCGTTAGGTCCGGAGCCGGCCGGTAATGGACCTACTTACCTTGCTTATGGACCAGCTGCATAGCTAACCATTGTTCTATTGGTTTGGTGCTTGCTACCAAGACGATTTCTTTATGCCCATCAAAGGACCTCGAGATGCTAATCCACGACGAGAAATTAGAAATCATATACGGAACGAGGGCGACCCGTGAAAATACATCGGTTTCTTACTCGTGCAAAGGAAGTCTTTCTTGGCAACTTGGACAACTTATAACGATGTTTGTCTCGCATATCACTAGGAAAATCGGGATCTTTACAAAATTAGAAAGCTTTCGTCTCAATTCTCAATTCATATTTAGCCGCGAGCAATCTACGTTTGTGATCTCGTATATTTCGCTTCTCCGACATCTTACTGAGTTTCCCCCTCATCTTTTTGCAAAAAGCCGCTCCACGGTGGTAAAGTCTCATCTTGTGTGTTGGCCGAAGTGACAATAGTCATATTGAACCCTCGAATATGTTCGAGGATCTCGAAATGATCTTCCAGTTCTGGGGAGAATTCGCAAAACTCCGTTTCCATCGAGAATTGAATGGAGTTTTCCCGTATTTCGACCGGAAAATCTAACAGAGACATTACTGTCGAGATTCTGACCGAAAAATTAGACATTCCATGCCCTCGGAGAGTGCTTTGTCGTGTTAGGTCACTGACATATCTTTTTTTGTCTTTATTTGACCCCAAGAATGGATTGGATCGAAACGACTTTCTTGTCGAACCCCTTTGTGTCTGTATGAATTTCTGACCGCACGGAATCTCCATAGCCAATTTTCCATTTTTGATTATGAAATCATAAGGTGCCTTTGGTACTACTATTATTTCACACAATCCAGGAACTTCCATAACGTTGGCATGATTCGGTTTGAGCAACAGATCCTGACGTGATACATCTTCGTAATGAAAATAGAATGGAAACATGAATTGTACGGATCATAGAGGCAAATAGAAGTGCATTGTATTAACGCTCACATTTTTTGGCTCGCAATAAAGCTAGGGTCCTGATCGAGCAACTAGTAGTCCTATCTATCCACCTCTCCAAACACAATATCTTGAGTACCTATGATGGTGACCACATCTGCTGGCATGTGATGTTTGGACATAGAATCGAGTCCTTGTGAATGGGCAGAGCCAGGTGCTCTTATTTTACGACGGTAGGGACGATTGCTTCCATTACTGACCAGAAAGACCCCAAATTCTCCTTTAGGTGCTTCAACTGCGGTATAGGTAGAAGAAGCTGGTACGGAAAAACCTTCTGTATAAAGTTCGAAATGGTGAATTAAGGTAGAGTAGACCGAGGATCCTGTAGTCATTTTGCCAGCTATTGAAAGAAAAAAGCTTCCATCTGCTCCCCCTATTATATTATATAATATATAACCGGTCCCATCTCTCTCCAAACCTAACGTGGTAGTTTCCCATCATAGGGCTTTCCATCTATAGATTAAGCCATTACCAAGGAGCTAATTCGTTCAGAACTCAGTTGAAGATAAGACGGAGCGTCCTTGGCTCAGCATTATAGCACATAGGGATTCGACGCTACTACAGCGCTTCGCTAACTCGAAGCGCCTCGCTATGAGAATCTAGCTTCGCTAACGCTCGGCTAAGTCTTGAACCTTCGTGCTGACCTTTCGTTTTCTCAGTAGCAAAAGCGCTTCTCTTTGCCCTTTAAATAGAAGGACAAGAAAGAGATTTTTGGTTTTATTGCTCCACATCTGCGCTCGTCAAGCCAACTTTGCTTTTTGGGAGGTGAAACAGCGGTTGAAGCGGGCATTTCGAAATGACAGCATCGAAGAGAAATTGAATTTATATATATAAATATATTATTATTATATACACGGTCACGCTTATCCCGGGCTGTGTTCCGGAAAAAGTGGCCTATTTGAAAGGACGGGCGCTCTCATGTTTCAACCCCACTATACTATTCATAGTTGTGGGGCACTGTGTACTTACAGCCTCTACGATAAGCAAGTGAATGGGGCCGGTGCGTGGCGAACGGAACGGTTCATCAAGCCATTTCTTGCCTCAACCCCCTAAACTAAATAGGAGGAGGGGTACTTTACAAATAGGGTCTAATTGCTTCGCACCTGACTGTGATAGCCCTCTCGATACCTTATTGGAGCTTTGTAACTAGTAGTCGGTTTCCCGTCGCATCAGCGTTTTCCCAGTGCCCGGAGCCCAAACGAGGAAGGTGTTTGTGGTTTGTCATTGGGTCAATAATGCTAATCCCTCTTTAGGTTTTGTGTTACTCCTAGGGCGGGAAAAAGATAAGAAAACGCGAAGCGTTCTCTTGGTTTCCCAACCTGTTGCTTCTAAAGGCTGCCCTCTCTCGGCTAGATGTTGGTTCAGCCTACTACGAGGATCCCGTATCCAGCAACCCAACCTAAAACAAGGGCATCAAAACCCCTTGTATTGTATAGGTTGGAGCTATGAAGCTTAGCTTATTATTAGAGAAAGGGGAAAGTTTCAGCTGGTGCGCAGGAGCGCACTTCCGTTTTCCCTTTACTAGTCGAGGGTCCCGTGGTTCCTATGCCGCCGCGTTCCCGGTCTTTTTTTTTTTTAGTGCTTCGACCCGAAGCGATAGCTTCTAGCTAGTTCAGTGGATAAGATGGCT